TAATCCTCCTTTCGCAGGATTATTGCCAATGTAATCATAAAAAGCCAATTTCTCGGGAATTTTCGACCAAGCTTCCGATAAACTTTGATTTTCGGCTAACCCAGCACTTATTCGTCGGTATATTTCTTGCTGAAAGTATCCCTGATCCCATTGATAACGAGTCGGGCCAAATAATTCGATCGGAGTAGTTGCTGAACCATACCACATAGTTCCGGCAACAACAAAAGCTGCAAAAAAGACAGCAGCGATACTACTAGAAAGAACGGTTTCAATATTGCCCATACGTAATCCTTTGTATAGACGTTGAGGCGGACGGACACTAAGATGGAATAGACCGGCTAATATGCCTAATGTCCCTGCTGCAATATGATGAGAGGCTATTCCTCCTGGAACAAAAGGATCAAAACCTTCCACGCCCCATGCTGGACTTACAGGTTGTACTTTTCCAGTTAGTCCATAAGGATCGGACACCCATATTCCGGGCCCGTACAAGCCTGTTACATGAAATGCACCAAAACCAAAACAAGCCACCCCGGAAAGAAATAAATGAATTCCAAAAATCTTAGGCAAATCCAAAGAAGGTTTTCCTGTACGTTCATCAGAAAATATTTCTAGATCCCAATACACCCAATGCCAAATAGCTGCCAAAAAGCACAAGCCAGAAAACACAATATGCGCTCCGGCCACACCTTCGTAACTCCAAATGCCGGGATCCGTTATAGTCCCCCCTGTAATACTCCAACCGCCCCATGAATTGGTTATTCCTAAACGAGTCATGAAAGGTATAACGAACATACCCTGTCTCCACATTGGATCAAGAACGGGGTCAGAGGGATCAAAAACTGCTAATTCATACAGAGCCATCGAACCGGCCCAACCAGCAACCAGAGCTGTATGCATGATATGGACAGAAATCAAGCGGCCGGGATCATTCAATACGACAGTATGAACACGATACCAAGGCAAACCCATGGAAATACCCCTTTATCAAAGAAAAATGATACTATGTAACTTTATTGCATTGGAAAAGACTATGACTATGCAATGGATCCCTTTTGTTCCATAGATTATCTCGGAACAAGGGTTAATATTTGTTCTATTCTGTTGGTAATAATGGAACAATTAGGTTTGTAGGAACAAAGAGAAACAAATCTATTCTATACCCGATAAGTAGCAATACGCAATGGGGAGTTGATACCAGCGTCTATCAGTAAATGCTTTCATACTTGTTCATAATTGGAAGGCTATATTAGTAAGAATTTTCCTTTATTTATTCTCTCTTCTTAAACTAAACCTTTCTAATCTATGCAGAAAATAGAATTAAAAGAAGGTTGATATTATAAAGACAATAATCCTAAATCCTAATTATTACGTTTCCACATCAAAGTGAAATAGAGTACTTAATTATTTTTTCTTTCATTTAATGCCTATTGGTGTTCCAAAAGTTCCCTTTCGAAGTCCTGGAGAGGAAGATGCATCTTGGGTTGACGTATAGTGCGACTTGTCAGATATATTGGGTCATATGGGATTTTCCCGTTCTCTCTCCCGATTGAGATATCCCCCCTTTCGCCCAAGAAAGATTGATTGAATCATCCAAAATTTGGAGCGTGAAATGCAATTAGATCCTTTTTTAGTTTTAGGGGGATTCAGATTAATATTATCAATTAGAATAATTTATGGTTGGCTCAGTTGGACCAAAAAAATGAAGTATCCAGGCTCCGCTTATAAAAACCCCAATCCCAATTGGGAATATATTGCAAATTACTACTTGTATTATATAGTTTATTTACTTTAAACTCTTAATCGTTTCAATTTGAAATTCAAAATAGAAAAAGAGCGATCTTAACCTTAATCACTCAATTAAAGTAATGAATATAATATGTTGAATATTGAAATTGACGAAAGAAATGATATGAAATAAATAAAAAAAAGGGAAATCTTAAGAACAAAAACAAGTGGTATTGGAAACATTTGCCCTATATGTGCAAATCAAAATCGGGCAGATCTTTACCCGGAGTAGAGCATAAACCTAAAAAAAAAAGAGACCCATTCAAGAACAAGAAAATTACATCGTGATTTGGATTGGATCTCGATGATATGATACATCAATGAAAAGTAAGTTCGATAAGTTTAGTAAATTCGATTTTTTTCGATTTTAGTAGAATTTTATTCTATTATTATTATTATATGGGTAATTTCGGGAAAGGAACAAAAAGTAATCTTTCTTGAAAAATAGAAAAGAAGACCCTTGATTATTCATTATAAGTTGAAAAAACCTCGATGAAAAAAAAAGGATATAAAATCTACACATTGATTTTTTTTCACAATTTTGTTTGAACCGTATGCATCAAAAGGTGCATGTACGGTTCCTAAGGGATACAATTTTACCCTAATCAACCGACTTTATCGAGAAAGATTACTTTTTTTAGGCCAAGAAGTCGATAGCGAGATCTCAAATCAACTTATTGGTCTTATGGTATATCTCAGTATCGAGGACGATACCAAGGATTTGTATTTGTTTATAAATTCTCCTGGCGGATGGGTAATACCCGGAGTAGCTATTTATGATACCATGCAATTTGTGCGACCAGATGTACATACAATATGTATGGGGTTGGCTGCTTCAATGGGATCTTTTATCCTGGTCGGAGGAGAAATTACCAAACGTTTAGCATTCCCTCACGCTTGGCGCCAATGAGTTTTTTATTTGAGAGAAAAAAGAAGACTATGCCTTCACCATATGAAATATTAATATAATATTAAGTAATAATAGCATGGCACTTTGAATTCGATATGAGAAATTTTTTCTCTATTTTATTTTCAAAATATTCGATTATGTATCGAAAGAGTAGTATGAGATGAAGAGTATTCCCGATTTTTTTATTTGATATCAGGAGTCAGCGTCACAAACTTTTTTTTTCATAAAAAAAGACTCTATTTATGTTTGAAAGAATACAAAAAAGCTTTCTTCCTTATTTTTCAGATCAAAAAGAAACTTTGGGATTGCTGAACTACAGACGAAATAAATATCTAAAGCAACGGAGCCATCATAGTATTTTTGAACTCCTACGAAAAGAAGGGTGGTAATTGGATAATTTACTGATCTGGATCTGATCGATCCTATATTTTCTCTTTTTTTTTCAACGGAAAATGCAAGTAAATTCCATTGTAGAGCCGTATGCAATGCGAAAAAGATGCACGTACGGTTGTTCAATTCTATCTTTTTTATTGTTATTCCGTATTTTTTCTCGTCGCCTCTTTGTGCGAGATGGAAGAACTTTTTTTAGGATATATCATCAGGGTAATGATTCATCAACCCGCGAGCTCTTTTTATGAGGCCCAAACGGGAGAATTTCTCCTGGAAGCGGAAGAACTTTTGAAATTGCGCGAAACCCTCACAAGGGTTTATGGACAAAGAACGGGCAAACCCTTATGGGTTGTATCCGAAGATATGGAAAGAGATGTTTTTATGTCAGCAACAGAAGCCCAAGCTCATGGAATTATTGATCTTGTAGCGGTCGAATAAAATGAATAAAAATAGTTAAACATTTGAAATTTTATCTTGTTACTAGGTTTACCATTCTGGGTTTACTATTCTATTAACTAGAAATACATTCGGTTAGGATTGATCTAAACCAGCCCATTATGTATATGATTCAGCATGCCAACTATTAAACAACTTATTAGAAACACAAGACAGCCAATCAGAAATGTGACGAAATCCCCCGCGCTTCGGGGATGCCCTCAGCGCCGAGGAACATGTACTAGGGTGTATGTGTGACTCGTTCAGATTATAAACTGGAACAAAAACAAATGAAAGAAAACAATTTTTCCAGTATCAATGATCAGTACTGGTGAATAGTATAAAACTCCAGTCACTATCTAAAATGAATAAAATGAAAAAGATCTATTCATCTATTGGATATGAAATTTATGGTCTCTATTGGTATAAATCGGGTTTAAGATAAGAAAAAATTTCCCATTGGTAGCGAACGTTATCCATTTAGCAGGGAATCTTATTTTAAGAGCGAAAAAATTCTGCTCCCATTCTTCCAAGAACGGACTAACAGGGTCAGCTATCCAGCTAACCTTCAAAATTAAATACCGTTACTGTACAGGTGGATCTCATTGTGAAAGACCTATTACTGGATAATTCATGGGTAGAGCCAACAAGTTTGAACTGTACAAGTTATCAATAAGATTCCGGAAATGAAATAAGGGGCTCCGGTGTATAGAGAGGACCTCACCGTTTAAAAAGTAACCATAGAAACGAAGGAACCCACTATTTCTTTAATCATCTATATTTAATTTGTCTTGTTTCAAGGCGAAATGTCGAAAAAAAGACAAAAAAATAGTGGTTGGGAAGGTTATAGTAGCAAAAGCCATTGGAATTTTTATTTTATACATTGGAAAAATCCGTTTTGTTATTAATAGACCAGGGGAAAAAAGAATAACTCTAAAGAAATAAAATCAATTAGTTATTCATCAAAGTTTCATTTATTCAATGACTAGAGTTAAACGAGGATATATAGCTCGAAGACGAAGAAAAAAAATTCGTTTATTTGGATCAAGCTTTCGAGGGGCCCATTCAAGACTTACTCGAACTATTGCTCAACAGAAAATAAGAGCTTTGGTTTCGGCTCATCGGGATAGAGATAGGCAAAAGAGAGATTTTCGTCGTTTGTGGATCACTCGGATAAACGCAGTAATTCGCGAAAGGGGGGTATACTATAATTATAGCAAATTTATACACGATCTGTACAAGAGACAGTTGCTTCTTAATCGTAAAATACTTGCACAAATCGCTATATTAAATCCGAATTGTATTTATATGATTTACAATGAGATCATAAAAAAAGAAGATTGCAACAAATATCTCGAAATGATTTAAATTAAGTTTCCCGGAGTTTATTCTCCGGGAGTATAGAGTAGAAATTAGTCTGATAAAATACGATAAATAAAAAAAAATCAACAAATCCATTCAAAAAAAAATTCCAAATTTTTATATTATCTTACAACGTGACAATCAAATTTAGATTCAATTCAATTATCAACTAAATAAAGAATAAGTCTATTATTTTATTTAGTTTTGGTTCTAAAACTCGCAGTTCTAGTAGTCGACTCGGTTCTTTCAAATTGTTTCTCATTATTAAGAAAAGGTAACAAAGATAAAATACGAGCTTGTTTTATAGCAATAGTAATTAATCGTTGTTGTTTCAAGGTCAATCTATTTACTCGCCTAGATAAAATTTTTCCTTGTTCACTAATAAATCGACTAATTAAACTCATGTTTCTATAATCAATTCGATCCCCCGATTGAATCGGGGGCAAACGCCGACGAAAAGATCGCTTGGATTTAATAAAGGGTCGCTTGGATTTATCCATAGTTTGTTTAGTTTATTCCTTATACCGAAAATCCGATTTCTTAATTCTCATTTTTTTTTAGGTCCAGTCGAAATCGGATTTTATTTGTTTATATATATTTATTTATATATATATATTATATATAATATAATATAAATTCATTTTCTATTAAAAAAAAATAGTAAATAATATATAATGAAAATTCTTTTGTCCCCTTACTTGAAAGGCTAATCGAGAGACGTTCGGGTCGATCTATTTCTTTATCTCTCCATGAATTGTATGTTTGTAACAATAGGGACAGAATTTTCGCAATTCCAATCGACTAGGCGTATTGTGGCGATTCTTTTGAGTAATATATCTGGAAACGCCCCGTGATCCCTTATTAACACTCTTTCGAACACAACTAGTACATTCCAAAATAACTTTTACTCGGACATCTTTACCCTTAGCCATGAACCTCCTTTGGATATTTGATTCAAGCAACTTTTCTATTTTTCTTGAAGAAAAGAAAAAAATAGAAAAGTTGCAAAAATAGAAATACAATTCGAAAAATTTTGTTGAAATCAATAGAGTAATAATAATATATTAAGTAAAGAAATACTACGTAATCAAATTCAAAAGGTTTCTAATTAGATTTCTAATCACAGTATTTCATTTAAGTATCTTGTATAATACTCTTACCCTAGACCCGCATTTTTTTTTCTCAAAAAAAAGAAGGGAGGGGTTAGTCACAGATAGTTGATTCTATCTCTAATCTTCCTTAACCCCTTCCCGTATCAATAACTAGAATCAAAAAAAGGGGAATGTCAACGCATCTGGGAAAAACCGATTGATTTCTATTAATAGACCAGCTAAAGACCCAAACCATAAAGTACTTAGTACCGGTGCCACGGAAAGATATGTTTTGAAATCTCGCATTGAAAGTCCTCCTTTTTAATTTCTTTAATGTCTAAAAGAAAAGTAATACATATCTAATCTATGATCCGATGTATATATGATAGTTAAAGACTACTTGTGTTTGTACACAAAATTCCTAAGCTAAGTCAAATTAAAATCGACTATAATATAGTCGATAAGATCTTTTTTTAACAAAAAGAATAGCATGCCCCTTCCTGCTGAACTGAGCATTTCTGAGAAGTATTTTTAGTTTACGGCAGACTTTCAGATACAAATTCTTTCTATTATACCTTATATGATACGAGACCAAAAAGAAGAGGAAATGGCAGGGCAAATGAAATTATGTATTTTTATGGGAAATAAGGATGTGGAAAACAAGACAAGGATTCTTTACAATTACACTTATAAAACCAATTGAATTGAAAGGGATGTAGCGCAGCTTGGTAGCGCGTTTGTTTTGGGTACAAAATGTCACGGGTTCAAATCCTGTCATCCCTACCTAATTACTTTTACTCTGAGAAGTAAGGAGGAATTAATGGAAATTTTGATTAAAATTAGACATACGTAATCTCTAATTTTTTTTATGATACTCTATACGATAGATAGTGTATGCATGCAGGATGTAGATAGAGTTTTGAGTTATAAAAAAAACCTTTCTTTCCAGTCTTATCTAGTGTGATAAGAAAGCGCTCTTAGTTCAGTTCGGTAGAACGTGGGTCTCCAAAACCCGATGTCGTAGGTTCAAATCCTACAGAGCGTGATTCCATTCTTGTTAGGACAAATTGAATTATCGAATTAGACTGAAATAAATGAACAGTAATCTAATCTAAAATTGACCTCCTGCGGGTTAGAGAAACAAGGAGGTCAATCAAAAAAAAAGAGTTGTTAATTAATCAAAGATCTAACTGATCACCACGTCTGTATTGTAAATATGCGGTTACAAATAATCCAGCCAAAGTAATAGGAATTAGACCTAAGACGATTCCAAATAGAAAAACTTCAATCATTTCAATTCGTTTGAAAAAAAAAAAAGAAAGGTAATATCTATCCCTAAATATTAATCTGAATTGCCCATGAATCTCAATAACCCAAAATTATCAATTGCCGCAGTAAACAATTATAAAATAGACGGAATCCCACCGAATATTTCTTGAGTTGTTCATTCAATTAATTTTAAATAAGTCGTATCTTGTTTAGACCTATAAATAGAGCAGAGGTTATAGTTAAAGCCGCTAGTAA